TGCAACGATTCGATAGACGGCTCATTGGGATAGATATAGATGAACAATACCCCCCCTGGAACCGTATAGGAAGTTTTCTCCTCGTACGGCTCGATAAAAATGATTTAATTCGAAGTTTTGTCTATATATCAAATTCTAATAAATTAAATAACAACTGGTCCTATTCCTATAAAATAAATTAGACTACGATTTCAATCTTTTTCTTCCTGAAAAATGAAAAAGAAACCGCTCATACTCATAACTCAAGTCGGATAACTCTCAAATAGTTCAAAGGATAATCTTTAGTGAATTTCGTTTATTGAGTAGTCTTTACTCCCTTTTGTTTATCCCGGTTAAACCATTTCAAATTATATTTGGATTCTTTAGTTGGATCCAGTTATTGAGACTATCGAGAGAATTAGCAACTAAAAGGGTGTTTCCTTGTTTTTAAACCCTTTAATTCCTATTTTTAATCATTGGGTTTAGACATTACTTCGGTGTTTCTTAATTTAAAAAAAATGGCAGCAACATACCTTTTTTATTTCTTTATATCAAAGAATCCTATGGACGGTTGATTCTAGTATGATACACGTTGAATCAAAAATTTTGATCAATTTCAACAAGTTTTGCTTTGGAATTGGAAACTTGCTCAAATTGGATCCTTTCGATTTTCCATATATTTACGAAGTTGTTCCAGTTAATTGGCATTAACCCTAGATCCTTGCCTCTGAGAAATGAATTAATACTTTCGGTTCGAGCTCCATCATGGACTATTTACAACCCCGACAAAAAACGAAGGGTTCAAGTGTAACAGAACAAACAATGTCGAGCCAAGAGCACCTCATTTCTAGAATTTCTAGACAAATTGAAAATGGTGGCTATAAAAATCCACAACGGGTTGTGTCCTTCAAGTCGCACGTTGCTTTCTACCACATCGTTTCAAACGAAGTTTTACCATAACAATAACATTCCTCTAATTTGGAACCGGTATGGAATTGATTCAATTATGGAATCATGAATAGTCATCGGTTCAGCTGTCCATAGACACCGCAATTTACACTTTTTATTCTATATATGAATATATGCTACATGAAGAAATATTTTTCTGAAAAAAAAATTTACAAAGACAACATTTTTCACATATTTAACAGATATATAGATAATAGAAAGAAAAAAAGAAATCTATTCTTATTCTCTATTCTATAATAGAAATATAGATATCTATATAATAGATATGTTATATGTAAATATATTACATATATATAAATATTATATAAATAGATAATATATATATAAATAATATATAAACGAATAAGTTTTTCAATCTGCATCTTCAAGTGACTTAATAAGAAAAATGAAACGATTTCCTACTTTTTCATAGATTCCACGTACAGGGAATCATTAAAATAGTTATTTATTAAAAAAAAAGATTTCTAAATGAAATTAACTATTTTAATTAAACATCATTATTTAATTTAATTCACTTTAATTTGATTGGGTTTGAAGAAAATTGGATAATAAGCATCGCCTTTCTTTATCTTTATAGGAAGATCAGTCTTTCTTTTTGAATTGACTCGTCACTAATTTCAAATCAAAATTTGAAATAGATCAAAGAAACGAAGAAATAAATAAGAAGAAAGAACTCCTTTTTTTGATGAGATGTATAAAAAAATAATGTAAGTTAATATTTGAATTTTGATTCTTTTAATCAGATTACGAAAATCAAAATAGAAAAAATAGGTAAGGTTTCTCCTATCTATCATATAGACTAAACTGTTGTCACTGTTTGTTATAGATGTTTTATATCTACTATAACTATAGAATATGGGACTTGATAATTTGTTAATGAAATTAGAACAAACACAGATGTTTAAAATAATATAGATTAACTGCTATCCACCCCCCACTTCTTTTTATATTATGTATAGGGTTTATATGATAATAATGGAGAAATGGATCCGTACTGGGACGGAAGGATTCGAACCTCCGAATAGCGAGACCAAAACCCGCTGCCTTACCACTTGGCCACGCCCCATTTCGATTTCTAATCGACACTAAGAAAGGATAATATTCTTATTGGTTGTTTGTCAACTCCAGCCAAAAAAAATATCTAGATAAATTCCATATCTCATATCTATACAATATAGATCTTCTATATTCTATATCTATAATAGATATAATAGAATAGACCGGTACTCTAATTTTGATACATATAGATACAGAATTCAACTGAATTTATTGATCATTACATAGAATTAAATTAAGATATTGTATGAAAGTATGGTTTCTTCTATTCTCCTTTGAGAATTGGAGGATTTTTGGTTGGGTGGATTCAAAGAAAAAGAAGGATTTTTTGTCTACCTTATTGACTTTCCTTCTTTTTCCTTATATCAAAAATGCAACCAAAATGCAATTATCTCCAAGAACAAAATGTCTGTTATGCTTAATATCGTTAGTTTGATCTGTATTTGTATTAATTCGCCCCTTTATTCGAGTAGTTTTTTCTTCGGCAAATTGCCCG